AATGCGGTACAAATAATTCCAGATATCGACATCTGGAATAGAAACAAGCAAAAAGCTTTTCATAATTTTTAATCATACATAATATAATTGAATTGTCAAAACAAAAATTTGATTCTTTTTACGAATTTGATATTGGAAATCCGCGAATCTAGAAATTCATTTCGGACAATTGAACCTTCTCAAACTGTTTCTTCTTAAGAACCAAAAATATTTGTGCCAAAATAACAGATGCCAAGAAGAACAAAAGGCCTTGGACACGGAATGGATCTTGAAGTACTATTTCCGCATCTCCTTGACCAAATCCACCCACATTAGGATTACTCGTTAATGGCTGATCAAGTTTGATAGATTCGCCTTCGGAAACAAGAAGTTCTGGCCCTGGTGGAATAATATCAACCACTTGACGTTCATCTGACGCATCCGATATGGTTATTTCGTAACCCCCTTTTTCTTTTCGTATGATTTTACTTACTACACCAGCCGCTGTAGCATTATAAACTGTATTGTTACTCTTGATCCCATCGGGATAAATCTGACCCCTTCCTCTGTTCCCGCCTACATATATGGGATATTTTAAGAAGTGAACATCTTTATTAGTAGCGGGGTCCGGGGAAAGAATAGGAAAGGTGACTTCACTATATTTCTGACCAGAAACAGGACCTATCACAAGAATATTTTTTTTATTGGGGCGATAGCTCTGAAAAGACAGATTGCCTATCTTTTCTTTCATCTCGGGCGAAATACGATCGGGAGGCGCTAATTCAAATCCCTCAGGTAAAATAAGAACAGCCCCCACATTCAAACCTCCCCTTTTACCATTAGCAAGAACTTGTTTAACTTGCATATCATAAGGAATTCGAACAACTGCTTCAAATACAGTATCAGGAAGTACCGCTTGCGGAACCTCAATATCCACGGGCTTATTAGCTAAATGGCAATTGGCACATACAATACGTCCGGTCGCTTCTCGTGGATTTTCATAACCCTGCTGTGCAAAAATGGGATATGCATTTGAAATGGATGTCCGAGCTATGATATATATCATCAGCGATACGGAAATAGATCGAATAATCTCTTTCTTTATCCAAGAAAAGGTGTTTTTAGTTTGCATGGTCCAATCATTGATCCCGAAAATTTCTACAATAAAATTAGGTAGGTCGCTTGTAGAGTTCCCTATCCACAATTCTGCTATTTACTTTATTGAAATCATTTTACTGGAATATAAGGAGTAGGAGAAATCCCTGTAGGGTAGAAAGAGTAAGTACGTCTTAAAATGGAAATGCTTTGCTTATGTACCTTATGTTACAAAGTAACAAATATTCTAGTTAGATCAGTCATTCATTGAATGATAAATCACTACAAGTGATGGAGATATACGATTTAAATAACGGAAGATCCAATATTTAAAAATTGTATCCAGAATGACTGGAAAAGTAGAAACAAGACCCGATATAATTTGATCGTTGTGAGCAAATCCAAAATCTTTGTAGACATAGCCAATCATTAGTTCCCAACCATGGGGCGAATGGAATCCGATACATAAATCAGTTAATAAAAGAATAGAAAAAGCTTTTATTGTGTCACTTAAGTTATATAGGAATTCTTGAACCCAAGAGTTAAGAATAGCAAGTTCTTCATTACCCAGAATAGAATAACCACTTAAAATAACGAAAGAGGTTATATTTGTCGATAAGTGCAAAATCATATGGATATGATCCTCATTGTGCATCTTGATCAATTGGATCGTTTCTTTGTGGATTCCTATACGAAGTGTTTGTAGATGTGTTTCCGGGTATTCTTTTATCATTTCGTCCAAGAGTAAGAGTTCTTCCAATTCTATGAATTTTTCTAGAATACTCTTTTCTTGAATATCAGTCAAAAAAGTTTCGGATTGCCTAGTATTCCACCAATTAGTAATCCAAAATTCAAGACTTTTATTAAATGAGAGAGAGATCCACCAGGGCAAAAATACTATAGATGTAAGATATAGAAGAGGAAGAAATGCTTTCTTTTTTACCATTTTTTCATCTTTGAATTGTTAATGAACCCACCTCATTTGTTGAATCTATGTGATCTACTATTTCTATTAACCCTAAGTTCTATTACAGGGCATCGGACCTATTAATCTATTCCCTGTTTTTTTATTTGTGATTCAGTAGTTAGTCCTTGAATTTCGAAAGAATACAGAAATAGAATAAGAGCCCGTTTCAAATGAAGAAATAAGAAAAAATCTTGTTTCCAGATACCTCAATTGAATTGATCAAATTCGAAGCCCTTTTCGATAAATGCTTGAAAGAACCAATTCAAGCAAGTAATGAATATTATTCGGATTTTAAGCCAAAAGAACTCCCTTTGTCTTTTCTATCAAAAAAGAAAATCTTTCGAAAAAAAAAAAATGGCCGGCTACCCCACAGTTCTAGTCCAGGAAAAATGGAGAGAGATTTATTAAGAATATTGTGATCTACCGATCATAAATTCAAAACCTAATGTATTCAAAACCTAATGTAATGATCAAAAATGAGTGGCAAAACAAGACAGAAAAGTTATCCTTATAAGAGATCCAAGCAATCTTTTGCCTTTGATCATTAAGAAAAACATTTGATCATTAAGAAAAACAAAAGAAAAGATAAAAAAAAAAGAAAAGTCGATTGACAAAAGAAAGGAGAGAGAATTTCCAAGATATGATCTATTTGTATCTAACCTATCAATTCATATTGAAAATAAAAAGAGAAATCCTTTATTCCGAAATGTTTTGATATACGAGATGAATCTATTATTTTATTTCGATTTGTTACTTTTACTTGTTTTTTACTAAATTGAGTTGAGTGGATTTCCATACGCATAAATTCTTTTTTATGCATACAAAAAAAATTTCGTTTTATGGATGTTCCATATACGCATACTTTGGCTCGAATGAACGTTCTGAAAAAATTTTATTAAGCTATGCTATGCTGAAGAAAGAACAGAGAATTCTTGAATTTTTTCCCTGCCGCTGGGAAAGAATTTCTTCTTCAGTTCAAGTTCATTTCAAAATACTTCAATCGGTACGCGCAAGAAATAGGCCAATTCGGCGGCTTTTTGCTCAATTTCACGCGGAGTCAAATTCTCATCAGTACGCGTCAAGGGAACGGCCCCCTGTCCTTTGATTTCCATATAAAGGACACGACGAGCATAAATACCCTCTTTAACTTCGATTCGGATGGACTGAATATCTTTCATACGAAATCGTAGAAAGATGCGACGATTTTTTCCAGGAAATCCCCAACGAAAAATACACACTATTCCTTCTTTTCTATCGAATCGATCATAGCCACTACCTACATTCCACGAGATTGTGCACCACAAATAGGAACTAATAAAGAGACCTGCGATACCGTAGAAAGACATCACGATCCCTTGTGGAAAAAAAAGAATTTGTTGAGACGGAACTAAAGATATCAAATTCTTACCGAGATAACTGGAAGATCCAACTAATACGAATCCTAGTGAACCTAAAAAAAGGATAAAGGCCCAGCAGAAATTACTTATTTTTCGAGACCCCACTATAAGTTCTATCCATATATGTTCTGATCGACAACTCATACTAGATCCAGTTGCATTTTATTGGAATTGAGAAAATAGTCCAAATGAATTTGACTTTCGTTTTTTTTGTTTCCGAAGTAACTCTCATCAACTAGTGTCATTCGAATGTAAGCCTTTAGGAGTAATTCATCTAATTGGTTAGATCAAATTGGTTAGATCAAATTGGTTAGGTCTAAAATAAGAATATCCCTTTTATATGATCTCCTATAGATATCCACATATAGATACATTGACTTTCCATTTCCTACATCCACCTCGATTCCGATCTATTTGAAAATTGCTATAATTTATTTAACCATATATTTACGCATACATAAAAGCTATGTTCGGAGGAAACTGCCATATTCTACTAAATAGATATCTGTGTTATCTATATCTAAGTCTTGAAAAAAAATAGATAAGATTTGCACCTATCGAATCTAAAAAATCTTGTTTTTTTGAACATGAAGAGATAAAGAAGCCATTGCAATTGCCGGAAATACTAGGCCCACTAAAGGCACAAAGAAAGAGGGTAAGTTGTTAAAAATTATCATAGAATGGGTACCTCGATTTAATATTTGTACCTGTTATTGTTAGAAAGATATCTTAGAATAATTATAATTCGTATATAATTATATTGAGTATATCGAAGTGACTATATATATTAAATAATAAGTGTAAGGAATGGATAATTAAATAAATGAGACTTATTCTTCTTTATCTTTCTACATGAAATAAATATAGAAATATACGTATGATAATCTATTCTATTCTTGTCTTCAAATTCGAATTCAATTCGAATTTTTATTTTATTTAATAAATAAAAAAGAAAGAGTTTCTTACAAATTCACGAAGGATTCGTTAGAATTCAATCCAACAACAGGATTCTTAGTAAAAATAGAGATTCTCGGAAGATATAGTAGAAAGAAAAGATACTCTATATCTATCTTTTCTATATTTGAATTATATATACTATACATACAAAGCAAGAAGGAAAGATGACCTTCGGTTTATTTTATTTGCCTTGCCCAATTTGAATTTTGAAGAAGGAACCCTTTTTTTTATCTTGTTGCTAGAGGTTTCCTAATTAATAATCAGGAATATCGGTAGAAAAAAAAAGAATTATCCGCACGATTCTTTCTACAATTTACAATTAAATATTATGATTATGTCACCAAAGAAAAAAGAAAGTCTTCTTTAGAATTTTTACTTTGATTCCGATAAACTACCTAATTGTTCGCTACAAATAAAAAAATGTAACTAAATAAAATAAAAATAATTTGACTTAAGGCTCCACTTAACTTAATAAGTGAATTTTAATTCAAAGGAAAAAAAGCGTGAAGCTTAAATAACTCACTCAGAACACCCTTTAAAGGATTACGTGGTACGATTGTATCGAATAAGCCCTTATGGAATAAATATTCAGCCGCTTGTGAACC